GATGAGATCGGTAAATGGAAATTCGCCGAAATAAAATCTTTGTGAGATCGTCAATATTGTACCGAGGGTGTCTTTAGAGTATACCGAATCAGTATAGCTACCCTTCTTCTGACACAGCAATGCAATTTCAATCAGTGCCGAAATGAAGCACTAGATAATTTCTTCTTTTCTTTTTTGTTGCTTGTTGACGTGCCGATCAATAGAAAATTCCCCCAATTCCTATCGTCTAGAACCCGCTCTATTATTGGCGTTAGACTAGAAACTGAAGATCGGGTAAACCAGGAGTCCAGCGAGAGTTGGTTTCTAATAATTCATGAAGGAGATTATCAGATTTCCGCAAGGAAATTCAATTATAGGCGAAATCCATAAATCTCCTTTTATTTTCGTAAGGGGTTTTTATTGATTAGCCCTGCTAAGAAGAGAAGAATAAATAATGTTCGACGAAAAAAATGATAATAATCAAAATTCGTGATGCTTGTTTGTATTAGAATTAGATTATATCTAAAGAAAAGGCTCGTTCTTGACCTAGGCAAAGCTTTATAATATAGAAAGACTGTAGATGTAGAACCTAGAAAGGACAAGATAATAGAAATCGCCAGTTTTAGAATCTAGGTGGACCAAAATAACTATTTGAGTTTTTCGAGAGATCTGCTCGTGCGATACCCTTTATTTTAGGCAAGATATTATATTATGTGACTAAACCTATTACGGAATCTAATGAGTTAAAATTCAAATTATGATGTTTATTCCAAAATAATTCATTCAAAGAGAGTTTCTTTTTTGGAATGAAGTTACATGACACGGTTATTAATTATAATTTTATTATTTCTATTTGTTTACTCACGAGTTGCCCAATTAATCTGTTGATTCGGAATCGCGGGATGGGTGGATGTTACAGATGATGAATCCATTTATTTTTTCTACCTATGTCAATCTATCTTTGTTAGTGCTGTCTATAATGGTAAAAACTTTCAATTGGTATTTTTGTTTATTCTTGTATTGTATCTTGTAAAAAGAGAAAAGAAACTTTAGGTAAGTGCCTTATAAACATATGTATAAAAAGAAAATACTTCATTTAGCCCCCCCATGCTTACTATAACTAGTTATTTCGGTTTTCTACTAGCGGCTTTAACTATAACCTCAACTCTATTTATTGGTCTGAGCAAAATACGACTTATTTGAAATGAACAATTAATAAAATAAAAAGAAATCTTTCTTTGGGATTCTATAATTATTTACCATGTCAATTGCGAATTATTAGTCCATTGAGATTTGAGATTCATGAGCAATTCGGATTTCCATTTAGGGATAAATATTCCCTCTCTTTTCCCCTTTCAAACAAATTGAAATGATTGAAGTTTTTCTATTTGGAATCGTGTTAGGTTTAATTCCTATTACTTTGGCTGGATTATTCGTAACTGCATATTTACAATACAGACGGGGTGATCAGTTGGATCTTTAATTAACATCTCTTTTTTTGACTGACCCTCTGTGGATTAAAGAAAGGAGGAAAGAGGTCAAATTACACTGAAATCAGTTCAATGTAATTTGACCTAACAAGAACGGAATCACGCTCTGTAGGATTTGAACCTACGACATCGGGTTTTGGAGACCCGCGTTCTACCGAACTGAACTAAGAGCGTCTTCCAGATTGTATATGATTCTTTTTGTAATCCCAATATAAATAGATATTATATAGTAATATATAAGGAATAAAAAAGGAAAGATTCTGTATGTCCAATTTTATCGATCTTAATGGATCCTGCTCAGAGGAGAAATAGTCGGTAGGGATGACAGGATTTGAACCCGTGACATTTTGTACCCAAAACAAACGCGCTACCAAGCTGCGCTACATCCCTTTCAATTGGTCTACAGTGTCATTGTAGAGAAATCCCTATCTTGTTTTCCATATCATTATTTCTTCCATTAATAGATATACAATTTATCTTGTTATCTTGCTATTTCTTCTTGTCGATCTCATATCATATATATTCATATATATAATTATAATAATAAAATAATAAAAGATTTATATATTCTATACATATTTAAGAAAAAAAATCTTATATATCGAATCAGATCGTTGTACATTTCCATTTGAATTAGGGATTCCACGTACAAATACAAGCGGTCCTTAACCTTAACTACATATTACATATGCATTTGATCATATATGTATTATCATTATGTCTTACAATAAAGAAAGAAGGAGGATTTTCAATGCGAGATCTAAAAACATATCTCTCTGTGGCGCCGGTACTAAGTGCTCTATGGTTCGGGTCTTTAGCAGGTTTATTGATAGAGATCAATCGTCTATTCCCGGATGCGTTAACGTTCCCCTTTTTTTCATTCTAGTTATTGACGTGAGAAGGATTGAAGAAGATTAGAGATACAATCAAATATCTGTGACCAATTACCTCCCCGTTTTCGAATTCGAATAAGGGAAGAACGAAGAAAAGTGGATTCAATCTCAACGAAACTCTCGGGTTCGGGCTCGAATTAAATTCATAATATAGTGAGAACAAAACCGGAAATGTAGGTCTAGGACAACAGTATCATACAAGATACTTAACTAAAATACTGTATTGTAATTAGAAATCGTTGTATTACTTATTAGTTTATTTACTATTCTATTATATTAGCAACGAAATCCTTCAGAATTGGATTGGGTTTCGAGTTTGCTACTTCTATTTTTTTTCCTTCTTCTTTGCTTCGGATCGAAAAAATAGAAGAATTGAGTGAATCAAAAACCAAAGGAGGTTCATGGCCAAGAGTAAAGATGTCCGAGTAACGGTTATTTTGGAATGTACCAGTTGTGCCCGAAACGTTATTAATAAAGAATCAACGGGTATTTCCAGATATATTACTCAAAAGAATCGACATAATACGCCCAGTCGATTGGAATTGAAAAAATTCTGCCCCTCTTGTTACAAGCATACGATTCATGGGGAGATAAAGAAATAGGTCGAGCCGAGCGTCCGTGTGTCACCCTTCCAAGGAGCAAGAAAAATAACCTATATTCTATATAGAATATATTTAAATATAAACAAACTATGGATAAACTCAAACGACCTCTTCTTAAATCTAAACGGCCTTTTCATAGGCGTTTGCCCCCGAGCCAATCGGGGGATCGAATTGATTATAGAAACCTGAGTTTAATTAGTCGATTTATTAGTGAACACGGAAAAATATTAAATGAATAGATTGACCCTGAAATAATAACGATTAATTACTATTGCTATAAAACAAGCTCATATTTTATCTTCGTTACCTTTTCTTAATAATGAGAAACGATTTGAAAAACCGAGTCGACCACTAGAACTGCTGGTTTTAGAACCAAAAAGAGTTTGAGAACCAGAAATAAATAGGCTTAGCTTACTCTTCGACGGAATCAAAATTCTAAATTCCAATCCGAACTCAAACGCGGATTGATGCTTTGTTCAAAAAATCCCGGAATCCAGATTTGGTTGTCGTACCGTAAGAAAAAAAAGAATCGGGGAAGAAAAAGTAATCTTTTTTTATGGAACGTGTTTCCTTATTTTGACGACTTTATCATATTATTCTATTTTTTCATACTAATTACTTCCCGGAGTTCATTCTCCGGGGAACTCCGTTTAAATTATTTCGGTGGATTCTTTACAATCCTTTTCTTTTATGTTATGATCTCATTGGAAATCATATAAAGACAATTCTTATTTAAGATAGCTATTTGTGCAAGTATTTTACGATTAAGAAGCAATTGGCTTTTGTACAGATTATGTATTAATCCACTATAACTATAGGATACCTTATTATCACGAATTGCTGCATTTATCCGAGTGATCCACAAACGACGAAAATCTCTTTTTTGTCTATCTCTATCCCGATGAGCCGAAGCCAAAGCTCGTATTTTCTGTTGAGTAATAGTTCGAGTAAGTCTTGAATGAGCTCCCCGAAAGCTTGATGCAAATAAGCGCATTTTTGTTCTACGTCTCCGAGCTATATATCCTCGTTTAATTCTGGTCATTGAATAAATGAAACTTTGATGAATAACTAATTGATTTCCTTTCTTTCAGCTATTCTTTTCCCCTTTCCCGGTCTATTAATAACAAAACGTGTTCTTCCGATGTATAAAATGAAAATTCGAATGGCTTTTGCTACTATAACCTTCCCGACCACAATTTTTCTTTTTCTAGGCATTTTACCTCGAAATAAGTTTGATACTGGTACTAGGTATCAAAAAAAACCATAGTAATTAAAGTAGTAAATAGAAATGGATAAAAAAATGGTGGTTCCATCGTTTCTATGGTTACTTCTTAAACGGTAAGGCCCTCTCTATACACCGGAGCTCCTTCCTTAATTTAATCAATCTTATTTGGTAACTTGTACAGTTCACATCCCTTGGCTCTACCTATGAATTTCCAATAATAGGTCTTTCACAACGAGATCTATCTATATAGTAACGGTATTTAATTCTGAAGATTAGCTGGGTAGCTGACCCTGTTAGTCCGTTCTTGCAAGAGTAGGAACGCTTCTGCTTTTAAAATAGGATTTCCCCCGCTTAATGGATAGCTATTTGCTACCAATGGGGAATTGCTTTTCATCTTAAATTGAGGTGATTGGATTTGCACCAATGGAAACCATAAATTTCATACACAATAGAAGGATAATAGATCTTTTTTCTTTTTAGCTAGTGAATCGAGTTATTCCATTCTATCCTATTCACCGGTACCGATCATTGATACTGAAAAAAAAAATGCTTTCCTTTGCCCATGATCTGAACGAGTCACACATACACCCTAATACACGTCCCTCGGCGCTGAGGACATCCCCGAAGAGCTGGGGATTTTGTGACATTTCTGATTGGCTGTCGTGTGTTTCTAATAAGTTGTTTAATAGTTGGCATGCGGAATCATATACATAATGAGTTGGTTTAGATCAATCTTAACCGGATGATTATGAATTATTTCTATTTAATAGAATATTCTATTATCTATTAAACCTGGTAAGAGTAAGAAAGAATATAAATAAAATCTCGATAAAATCGCGGATTTGTGAGAAATCCCCGCGATTTTCATTCAGCTGCTACAAGATCAATAATTCCATGAGCTTGGGCTTCTGTTGCTGACATAAAAACATCCCGTTCCATATCTTCGGATACAACCCATAAGGGTTTGCCTGTTCTTTGTACATAAACCCTTGTGAGGGTTTCACGCAGTTTCAGCAGTTCCTCCGCTTCCAGGATAAATTCTCCCGTTTGTGCCTCATAAAAAGAACTGGCGGGTTGATGGATCATTACCCTGGTAATATAACATAAAAAAGGTTCCTATACCCCGCCCGCATCGCGCAATAAGGTGAAGAGAGGGGATAGAGAATAACAAGAAAAAGATAGAATTGAACAACCGTACAGGCATTTTTGCGCATTGCATACGGCTCTACAATGGAATTTACTAATTTATTCTTCCATCGAAGAAAGATAAAATTAAAATATAGGATCTATATCTATCCAGACCCGAATCGGCAAATGCTCCAATTACCACCCTTTCTTTCGGCGGAGTTTAAAAATACTATGATGGTTCCGTTGCTTTACAGATTTATTCGTCCGTGATTCAGCAATCCCAAAGTTTCTTTTTTTGATCCGATCAAATAAAATGAGGAAAAAAATATTATTTTTTTGTACCCTTTACATAACATAAATAGTGTTAAGAGCTTTCCGGCATGACAAAAAAAAAGTTTGTGACGCTGAAATGGACTCTCGATAGATAAGATTAAGATCGGGAATACCTTTATATTTCATACTACTCTTTCGATATATAATCAAATGAAAAATGAAAATGGAATTTAACTTTCTCATATCGAATTCGAAATGCCATGCTATTATTACTTAAAATTCTTATTTCATATGGCGAAGGCATAGTCTTCTTATTTTTTCTCTCAAATAAAAAACTCATTGGCGCCAAGCGTGAGGGAATGCTAAACGTTTGGTAATTTCTCCTCCGACCAGGATAAAGGATCCCATTGAAGCAGCTAACCCCATGCATATTGTATGTAAATCCGGTCCCACAAATTGCATGGTATCATAAATAGCTACTCCGGGTATTACCCATCCGCCAGGAGAGTTTATAAACAAATACAGATCTTTGGTATCATCCTCTATACTGAGATATACCATAAGACCAATAAGTTGATTCGAGATCTCGCTATCAACTTCTTGGCCTAAAAAAAGTAATCTTTCTCGATAAAGTCGGTTGATTAGGATAAAATTTGTATCCCGTAGAAACCGTACATGCACCTTTTGATACATACGGCTCAAAAAATGGCAAAAAAAGAATCAATGTATAGATTCTGGTCCCCTTCTTTTTTTCATAGCGGACTCTTTATAATATACAAATACTAAACTTATCGAACTAACTTCTCATTGATGTATTATTTCATCGAGATAAAATTACAATCGCGATTTCATTTTCTTGTTTCTGAATGGGCCTCTTCAATTCTTTTAGGTTTATGCTCTACTCCGGGTAAAAGTATGCCCAATTTCAATTTGTGCATATAGGACAACTGAACACAATACCACTTCTTTTTTTTTATTATTTCACTAGTAACGTATTCATCATGTTACTCAATTGATTAACACTTTGTTTTTGTTTGAGATCACTCCTATTTAAAAATAAGTTTATAGAAATCTTGGGTTTTTCTAAACGGAGCCTGGATACTTCATTTTATTGGTCCAGCCAAGCCAACCATAAATTTTTCTAATTGATAATATTAATCCAGATCCTCCCCAAAATGGATCTAATTGTATTTCGCGCTCCAAATTTTGGATAATTCAATCCACTTTTCTTGGGCGAAACAGAGGATATCTCGGTCGGGGGAGAGAACGGGGAACTACCGTATGACCCAATATATCTGACAAGTCGCACTATACGTCAACCCAAGATGCATCTTCCTCTCCGGGACTTCGAAAAGGTACTTTTGGAACACCAATAGGCATTGATTAAATAAAAGAAATAAGTACTATATTTTACTTTAATGTGGAAACGTAACAACGGGTTTATTGTCGTCGTCTTCATAATATTAATATTGTATTGGCCTTTATCAAATTTTAATTTTATCCATAAATTGGCTAAGTGAAGATAGGATAAATAAAGTAAAATGATTACGAATAGGTCCTTCGAATGATGAACAAGTATGGATGCATTCACCCATAAAAAATGGAGTGAACCCTCCATTGCGTATTGATACTTATCGGGTATAGAATAGATCTGCTTCTCTTTGTTCCTACGAACAGAATTGTTCCATTATTACTAATAGAATAGAACAAATATTAACCCTTGCTTTGAGACAATCCACCGAAAGGGGAGGTCCCTAGTTTTTTCCAATGCAATAAAGTTACATAGTGTCTATTTTTCTTTGATTAAAGGGGTATTTCCATGGGTTTGCCTTGGTATCGTGTTCATACTGTCGTATTGAATGATCCCGGTCGGTTGCTCGCGGTCCATATAATGCATACAGCTCTGGTTG